TATGAGATAATAATCATATATTTGTAGCAACTGAAATCCTTTTTCAATAAAGTAAAAATGAATCTTGATTGATTGTGTAAGTTGTGAAACCAAAATAGAGGGATGCGGATGAATGGAAAGATGAGAGAAAGGGAGAAGGGGAAAAGAAATGATATATTATTCCAATATGTATGGTCTATGAATCATCTCAGAAAGGGCAATGTGATAAGGCATCATATACTATAATATAATTCAATTCATCTATAATTTAGATAGATTTCATAGGAAAAAATAAAGAGCATTGAGTCGATAGAGACTGAGGAGATTGACTCAGGGACAGATTAAATTAGAAGCTCCATTGCAGAATTCAGACCTCGACATTAATGGAGGAGAAGCTATGGGAACGACGGAACCTGTGACTGCGGAGGATTCGATTGAAAACGAATCCTAATGATTCACTGGACGGGATGGCGGAACGCGCCGGGAGCGAACTGATTTCTTCAAAGAGGTTATGGAGAGACCCTACGAATAAAGCAGATAAATATAAAAGAGTAAATATTCGCCCGCGAAATTTCATTCATTAAATAATCCTAATATTATTTATCGTTTATTTATCGTTTCATTCGCGAGGAGCTGGATGAGAAGAAACTCTCATGTCCGGTTCTGTAGTAGAGATGGAATTGAGACACTACCATCAACTATAACCCCAAAAGAACCAGGTTTCGTAAACAACATAGAGGAAGAATGAAAGGAGTATCTTATCGGGGCAATCGTATTTGTTTCGGTAGATATGCGCTTCAGGCACTTGAACCCGCTTGGATCACATCTAGACAAATAGAAGCAGGGCGCCGCGCAATGACACGATATGCCCGTCGTGGCGGAAAAATATGGGTACGTATATTCCCCGACAAACCCGTTACACTAAGACCCGCGGAAACACGTATGGGTTCGGGTAAGGGATCTCCCGAATATTGGGTATCCGTCGTTAAACCGGATCGAATACTTTATGAAATGGGCGGAGTATCAGAAACCGTAGCCAGAGCCGCTATGGAAATAGCGGCGCGCAAAATGCCTATACGAACAAAATTCGTTATTGCGGAATAGGGATATCGGACCAAAGGAATATTTATGAATGATGAAAAATATAATCTATAATCGCTGGTTTACTTATTTCTGGACAGAAAATTTGCTTTTCCCCCCCGCCTCTTGCATTGAAAGAACTCAAATAAAAGAAAGATGATTCAACCTCAGACCCTTTTGAATGTAGCGGACAACAGCGGAGCTCGAAAACTGATGTGTATTCGAATCATAGGAGCTAGTAATTACCGATATGCTCATATCGGTGACGTTATTGTTGCTGTAATCAAAGAAGCAGTGCCAAATATGCCCCTGGAAAGATCAGAAGTAATCAGAGCTGTAATTGTACGTACATGTAAAGAACTCAAGCGCGACAACGGTATGATAATCCGGTATGATGACAATGCAGCAGTTGTCATTGATCAAGAAGGAAATCCAAAAGGCACCCGAGTTTTTGGTTCAATTGCTCGTGAATTGAGACAGTTAAATTTCACTAAGATAGTCTCATTAGCTCCCGAAGTATTATAAATAATGAACGCTAGTAGACGAGACAATAGTGTAGTAGGGTCTTTGAAATGGATCAATTAGTAGATTATGTCTCAGGCATATACCTTTAATGAAAAAGAAAAAAAGAAACATGTTGATTATATCAAAGAAAAAAAAAAGATAGTTCGTCATGGGTAGAGACACTATTGCCGATATAATAACTTATATAAGAAATGCTGACATGGATAAAAAAGGAACAGTTCGAATACCATCCACTAATATTACCGAAAACATTGTTAAAATACTTCTACGAGAGGGTTTTATCGAAAATGTTAGGAAGCACCGGGAAAACAACAAGGATTTCTTGGTTTTAACCCTACGACATAGAAGAAATAGGAAAAGAGCATATAGAAATATTTTAAAGCGTATCAGCAGACCTGGTCTGCGAATCTATTCCAACTCTCAACGAATTCCTAGGATTTCAGGCGGGATAGGGGTTGTAATTCTTTCTACTTCTAGAGGTATAATGACAGATCGAGAAGCTCGACTAGAAAGAATTGGAGGAGAAATTTTGTTTTATATATGGTGAGGTGATCCATCTGGTATACGAATTTGATACGTAACTTCCTATTTATGAAAAAGAGAGTAGAGGTGGGTTGTCTAATGTCACTCCTCCTCCATTAGTTAATACTTCAAGGAGGTTACCTGGAATGAAAGAACAAAAATTGATCCATGAAGGTTTAATTACTGAATCACTTCCCAATGGCATGTTCTGGGTTCGCTTAGATAACGAAGACCTGGTTCTAGGTTATGTTTCAGGGCGGATACGACGTAGTTTTATACGAATACTACCAGGAGATAGAGTAAAAATAGAAGTCAGCCGTTATGATTCAACAAGGGGACGTATAATTTATAGACTTCGCAATAAAGATTCAAACGATTAGGTGTTTCAATTTTC